GATCGATCCACGTCCTATCGTAGTGTCCGGGAACCTGGCTTGCTTGGCTTACTAACGCGAAGGAATTTTTCGTTGATTGCACGAGCTAGCCAGTCAATCCAGCCGTTTTCTTGCTTGGTGCGCTAGTGCGCCTGACTTATAAGTAGGCGTTTTCTTCGCTGGGTTAGATTCCCGATCCACTCATCTTCAAACAGGGGTTCATCATCCAGAAAGATGCACCGCACTCCAGACCAAACAAGACCCGCCAGAGATTGAGCTCGACTCGAGAGATGGAGACATAAGGGTGCGATAAAGTCCTCGGTGGGTGAGTCTCTCGATATTGAGTCGACCCCGCCCCGAGCAAGCATCGAAGGAATTAATCCAATGGGTAGGAATCAAGGAATTGAACCCAGATAAAGCCTGTTACCTGTTGCCGATCCGATTTCCGATTCAGAGGATTAACCAGAAGAGAAGGAAGTTAGGGCCGGCTGAAAGAAGGACAGCGGGGAAAGTTCTCTAACCCCTTAGAATCCGTCTTTTTTGGGCGGAAAGGGCGAGTAGAACGGGCGCGAAAACTAAACCTTCCTTCTTCGGCCTAAACCGAGATGGCTCCCTTAGCATCTTGTTTTGCTCTGTATGATTTTAAGCAATAAGGGATTGTTAAGCTCACATTGAGCCATAATGCACCGGAACCTGTAGATTCTAGCCTAACAACAACAACAACTTCGGTACCTCTGGATCTTCACGTTTGATCTTTCATAGGCGAATGGGTCTGGATTAGGCATCCTAATTTTCCTTTTTTTTGGATTGATCATAACAGCTATTGGAAGCCATTCTTCTGCCTCTATGGGTTTTGTTGTTAAGTTGACCCATGTAATCGTAAACTAGCGTGAGGAATTTAGGGGCGGATCCTTTCCGGTCAATCACGAGCAGCGAACTCCCTAAACCGTAGAATCTCATGAATGTAGCGGAACGAGGTCGGCCTTATCCCCACACTTTCTCTAATGCTTGGACTGGGAAGATATCGGCTCAAGGCAGCAACCGCCAGGCTTGCCGAAGGGTCCCATTCATCAACGGCCGAGAAGGAAACATTAACTTATGACTCCGAAATCGATCCACGAGGCGGACTGCCCTTCTTACTTGGTTTGAGTTATATTATGGCCTATTAACGATACTCAGGCAGAAGGAAAAAGAAAGGGGTTTACAGTCGAAACCACATAAAACAAAGCTTAACCTTAGGGGCCCTATGAAACGTACGGGCGAACCGAAGCTCAAGCCCGCACTACACCAGTCCCATTCAGCTACGCAACAAGCCAAAAAATGCACGCCTAGCGCGCTCCTCACACGCAGGACCTCAGAGAAGCGCCGCGAGCGGGGGAGCGGAATTGAGAGCGAAAGATGAGTGAAAGAATGCCAGACAGGCGAGAGAATGACTACATTAACTGAACATAGAACTGAGGTAATGATTTAACAAGGCATCATCGTTCAGTCCAATTACTCTACTCAGAGTGACTACAAGTCAGTTTGAGGCTTAGTAAGGAAGCCTTTTTCATCACCCCAATCTATCTTCCTTCTATGATATTCTTTGGCTTTGGGACTAAGTATAGGCTATGGGGCTTTGATTGTTTCATCTCATTCGGGATTCATCCCGTCCTACGAAACAAGGCTTTTTTCCAGGGTATGGATTCAGAAATCAAACCTCAGCAGGATGCTTGACTTCGCATTCTGATTTTGGTAGGCAGTACGCGGCGATCTTATAGAAAGCGCCAAAAAGACTCTTTCCTATAATAAAAAATGAAATAGCACACTTCAGAGCCGGGCCAGGATTTCGCCCTCCAGTCAGCTTTTGTGCGCTCCGCACGAACGGACCGATCAAAGATGTGAGTGACGTCGATCACACCCGGAGGGTACAAGGTTAGCCTATGAGCTGCGGGACAAGATGCGAAACTTTAGTGAGGAAGAGGCTCAAAGATCTTGAAAAAAGAACGAGTGAGGACGTGTCCAATCTCTCTTGCGAGGAACCAAGCTCAAAGCTCAAAAAGAATAAGGCAGCACACTCTTTGTCGGAACGAAGGCGAACTGGCTTTGATGACAAGATGCTTCTGAATAGTCCTACAAGGCTGATAGACAGCAAGACTAAAGAAAAGAGGGGATATGTAAGAACCTATTAGTATGGATCCTAGGGAATCACGAACCAAGGGAGGAATCTCACAAGCCAATTGTCTTGAACATTGTCTTTGCAGAAACTCTCGCCCTAATTAGAGGGAGAATATTGAACACAAACATCTCGCCGGTCGGAGGGGACATCCTAATATTATACAAGAAGGTGAAGAAAAAAAAAATTCCCACGGAAAGGCTAGTTACAAAGCTCAAAGCGCTTGATCCTTCGCCCCTTGGCCCAACCCACCTGCTTATCTCAAAAGGGGCACCTTCTTTCAAGGAAATAGGGTAGCAGATCGTCTGCTATTTAAGATTCCAATTCAAAGTTGGTAAGCTGCTACCAAACCGGATTCTCACCTGCTTTAAGGTCCCACATTGACTCTCCAATCGGATATCTCTTTTCGGCTTAGTCGTGCAATTAGTCGTGATAAGAGGAAGTCCCCGGATCTACCATATCTAGTTCCAATGTAAGCTGGTGAAATGCTACCTTCAATACAACTGACCAGGGCAATCCCGCCTCATCGGATGCTTATTGGGATGCCACTATCAAAGATTCTTCACCAGTGACAAATCGGATTCGTTCAAAGAGAATCCTTCAACGACAACAGCTACCACTCACTGAACACTATCTATATCAGGATTTCTTTTTCCATCCATGGCAAAGGATCAAACTTGAAATTTTTCCGGCTTAGCGAGTGTGGGAAGAGCCCTTTAAAAAAAAATGGATTTTTGCAGGTGAGCCAGATGCCGAGTCTACCTCTGCCAAGTTCCTCTTTCTAGGAGGATTTTATCAAAAAATGTCAGCTGGATTGGTAAGTTGCTTTTGAGTTCGATTTTCATTGCTCCGAATCTTCTTTGTTCGATTCTGCCTCTGCTCCCTCACTCACAGAATCCCAACCGAATTCTGACTCCTTGCTTCCCATTCTCTTGGCTACGACACTAGTTCTATTCAAACTGCTAACTATGATTCGGATTTTCTGCCAGACTTCAGGTTCCCTCTCCGTTCTAAAAGCAAAAAAGGCAAGTAGAATCCCCAGGTAAGACCTAATAATAAAAATGAGCTTAGCACAAGCACTAAGTAAGAAAGCTACCTTGTTTAGATCCAGACTGACTTAGCTTGAAGCATGGCTTGCCGTTTCGGGGCTCGATGCTGCCTTCCATTCTTTGTTCGTTCTTTTGAGATGTTATTTGATCAGGAATGGGACTGAGAGATCCCGCCCAGATTCCGTCTTCATTGACCGAGTAGCTGTGGACAAAGACCAAAGGAACGGGACCAATCTCACTCATCCGGATCCCCATTGGTGAGAAGACTTACTGTCATCCCAGAAAGTGATCAAGGAACGGAAAATAGCATTCAAGATCGAAAGCAGTTGATGATCGGTTACCATGACGTGACACGCTATCGACACCATTAAAATATTTGTGGGAAGATCGAAACTTCCATAGCCTGAACTGGTCAAGTCTGATCCTCTTTCTTGGTGTTCCTTCACAGACCCACCATGTAACCTTATTTTATTACTACTTTTCTTTCTTGTTTTGATTGAATACATCATTGAAACAATCATGCGAGGGGTCTACTACGTCAATTGCGTAACGAGTTGGACAGAGAGACGCAGGAGCAGCACCATGTGAGATTCTCATCCCGACGTGAAGCTCAATCTCTATTCATTAGTTCAGCGCTAAGATGTAGAACTGGATCATATATGGGTCAAGAGATCTTCAATCTGGAATTCTATTCTTTTTCTCCAACCTTCGATGATCCTCCTGCAGGCAAATCATCGAAGTCAAGAAAAGAAGAAGTGATGGGCCAGGCAGCAATGCTAGGTCCGAGGAAGAGACCTGTAGGTTTGGAAAGCCTGTCGATCCATCCTGATTAACTTACGCAATTTCTGACTAGAGAGAGGACTTAGATCGGAGAGGAGCAGCTCTTTTCTTTTTAACAGAAAGCAGTGATGAATGGGACAGAGCTGCTACAATAGCTTCAAGCTGGAGCTGCTTTATGTATTGGAGCAGAGGTGGCAGTTCAGACAGCAGCAGGAGCAGGACCAGCAACTAGGGTTGTTTTGTTCACAGAGCAGCCGTCTTTCCCTCTCAAGCGGAGAAGACTGGTTACATGTCCGATCCGGTAGGGATGGTTCTTCTCGACAGATTAAGCTACTTACTATAGTTAGGGTATTGAACAACGGGTGGCAACTTGCCCAATAAGAAAAGTCGCCCGAGTGAAAGAGCTCTTGTTTTAGTAGCTAAGGAGTTCTAGTTGTAGCTAGGAGTTGCTAGCAGCTATGAGTTCCGAGTTGACGAGATCATAAACAAATCTGTCTGGGACTGGTGACACCTGTACCACACTCTATGGCACACACCCCTCGTTGTAGTAGACGAAGATGGTCACCTAGGATAGGCAGACAACCCTGAACCTTAGAAAGTCGCCGGCGGAGACGCTACGGGAGAACCGCCTAGGATGGCGTAAGAGACTCGAGCATCTCTTTCTTCAATTTGGGTTTGTGCATTTGTCTTTCAAATAGGTCAAGGGTTCAGACAGGAGATGTGCTTTAGCCAAAGAAGCTTGGGCACCTGCTCCAATAAAGCTAAGAGGACTAGCTACGGTGTGGGCACCAGATCCACTCAGTGAGGCCGGGCAAGACTTTACGTCCGATATAGTAGTGTCAGACATTTGTCATACTTAAGCAGTGGGATAGACTCCTTCAAATGGAAAGATAGGAGATGTTTAGCCAGTACAAGCTGTGTTTGTGGCACCCATCCGGGTGGAGTAGCCAGGAAGAGGTTCTAAAGGAACGAAGGTACTCGACCAAAGGAAGTCTTTTCAAGTACGGTAGACACTAGACATTCCACATTGGATGAATGCCCTAAAGGAATGCTTACCGATTAGTAGACTGCCCTTGAAAGCATACTTTTTGTCGATTTCGGAAAGGATAGGTGGTCCTCATTTACAAGAAAAGAGACTCTCATGAGTGCGACTATGCGCATGGATTAGAACCATAAAAAGAGTTTCCGTATCACTGCATTTCGTAACATGCATTCGGCTTAAAAGCAATGTGTAGTCATAATGAAAGTCATCCTTCCCTGATAATAAAGCGGTATTCCGGATCGATCCCTATGAAGTAGTCTCCATCAGGCAGGCCTGTAAGGCTTTTAATACTTTGAAACCGTTTCAGTAGAACTACTCACTAGTCCTAACTTTTTGCACATGTAAACCAGACCCGCCTAGTTTGAAAGGCTCAGCAAGAGGCAGTCTCTAGTCCAGTCTAGCGGTCATGTTTGAATCCGAACTAGTTGGAGATTCGCACATGACTCTACGCAATTTCATGATGCAAAAGTCAGACTAAGCCCTAAATGAGTAAGGCAACCAGGAAATAAACCTAGTTGATCAAAAAGAATTTCCGCTTTTGACGCTGATTGAAGCAGGGATAGCCTCCACGTAACTAACATGGCCGTCTTGAGCAAAACAAACTCAGCCCTACTTAGCCCTACCTAATACGGAGCAGCACCGCTTGTCCTATCCTATGGTCTCGAGGCAAGGATTTGGTGTCAAGCCATTAAACTTCCTTCCGGGGAGCTTTGAGCTAGGGTGCTGCTACGTGTGGAAGTGAACCGATCCAGTTTTTGTCTTTGAGCGGAATGTAGTTTATAGTTTTGCTTTAGCGAATGGGGCAATGCAACAAGAAGATAGCCCGGCTAGCGATACCAAGGATTGTTGGCAAGGCTAAAAAACACATCACATCGCGACTGATGCCGTTGTCGCGCTTGACCTGCTAAGCCTTTTGGGCTTAAATAAGGAATCCAGGATAGGATGGATTGGCCGAACTTCGCCGCTCGGCCCTCTAAGAGATCGACCTCTAGTAGGTTTGGCTTGGAGCCGTGATGCCACCGCTGCCTGTGGGGATTGGGACATCTTATTAAAGTCTATGGCGCCCGGCTGGGCATTAGTGAAGCTTTCTTCTACGAATTGGTTTAGCGCGAATAGGTAAGATGCTTGCTTCAAGCGGACCACTCCTCGCTCTTAGCCCTTCTCGGCTGATAGAATGTGAATTATCTAGTTTTGGTCCGAGCAGGCGCGAAGTCAAGGGCTTGCTTGAGGGCGTTAAGCTCCCACCCCCTTCCATGAGATAGTAAAATTTTAGCATCTATGAAGGATCATATTGAGAAAAGAAGGAACGAAGCTACGAAAGGAGTTGAGCAAGAGCTATAAGAAGAACGTTTACCTCGTCCTTCTGTAAAGGGAAGCACAAGGCTCACAGGCAATCTCATACGTGAAGGGTTCTCGTTTTCTATAAGCAGACTTTGAGACTATACGAACAAGAACTAGATCACACCTAGTGCTTTTGGTCGTTTTAAAAAACGAAGGAGTAGGCCGAGGAACTCTACCTTACGAATTTTCCTGCCTCCGCTCAACCTTTCTACCCCACCTATACTAATATAGGAAGGAGGATTTTTTCCTATTCAGTAGATTTAAACGAGCTAATGCTAGAAGAGAGTGCGGGAAGAGTTAGTATGGGAATGCGGATAAAGAGAAAGAGACTGAAGCAGCAGGGCCTGATAGAGAGACTGCCCCTGAGGCTTAGCTTAAACCTTCTGTGTCTGTATCGTCTCACTGAGCAGAAACACAATCATTTTAATACCAGTAAACGACCCAAAAGTAAACCTTCCTTCCTAAAGCTATGAAATGAAGGAAGAAAACAACGGTGGTCTACGATCAGCTAGCGCGCTCATCCCTAGCTTGGTTCTTCCACTACCCCCCACGAATCACGAGCAAGAACGAGACTGCAAAAAACTTACTTTAAAAGAGAATTTCGCCTCAAAAGGAATTAAATTCAGCTCCGAGCGATAAAAAGGGGTTGTGACGATACAAGAAAATAATTTCCTTTCCTCTTGATGACGGGGGTTTCATGAAAGTGGGACCATTGAGATGTCACTTAGGAAGGGAAAATTCATTTAGACGAAAAACGCGGGGTTTGATACAAGTTAAGTTGCACGATTGAAATTGGAATTTTGAAGGGAAAAGTAATTGATGACAAAAATACCGGGAAATTTAATTTGACTAGGAATACCCAATTCGTGAAAGCGGGGAGACAACATCTTTGTTGATAAAAGACGTCTAGATACCCTTAGCGTGAAGGAGATCGAAATAGGCTCGCTTTCATTTAGCGTATCATTTTTCTGTCTAATGTCGAGGAGGCCATCGCAAGCTCTAACATCCGAAGCTAGAGTGGTTTCTGAGCTAGAACATCCATATTCACGTCCGAGCCCTATAAAGTAAAGTAAGGGGCCCGATACCAGATCCGCTTTCATTCGACGAGCCGTCAACGAACAATCTCCGCCCCGAACTCTGAGCAAACAGGTCTT